ATTATGGATTTGTGATTTTTCATAATATTAGTATACATTTATTATTATTTTAGATATTTTAAATATTTAAAATAATAATTATTTATTATTTATTAAAAATATTTATGTAATACGTTTATCATTTACAGTTATATAAATTATTTACAGGTATATAATATATGTCATTTTTTATAGGTTATTAAAAAAATTTAATCAAAATGTCGAACCTTAACCGAATAATTAAAAAATAAATAAAAATATATTCTTATATAAGAATATATTATTTAAAAAATATATATTTTTATTATACATCTATACTATCTTCATTTACAGTTATGTAAATTATTTATAGGTATATAATATGAAATTATTTATTATTTATTAAAAATATTTATGTAATACGTTTATCATTTACAGTTATATAAATTATTTACAGGTATATAATATATGTCATTTTTTATAGGTTATTAAAAAAATTTAATCAAAATGTCGAACCTTAACCGAATAATTAAAAAATAAATAAAAATATATTCTTATATAAGAATATATTATTTAAAAAATATATATTTTTATTATACATCTATACTATCTTCATTTACAGTTATGTAAATTATTTATAGGTATATAATATGAAATTATTTATTATTTATTAAAAATATTTATGTAATACGTTTATCATTTACAGTTATATAAATTATTTACAGGTATATAATATATGTCATTTTTTATAGGTTATTAAAAAAATTTAATCAAAATGTCGAACCTTAACCGAATAATTAAAAAATAAATAAAAATATATTCTTATATAAGAATATATTATTTAAAAAATATATATTTTTATTATACATCTATACTATCTTCATTTACAGTTATGTAAATTATTTATAGGTATATAATATGAAATTATTTATTATTTATTAAAAATATTTATGTAATACGTTTATCATTTACAGTTATATAAATTATTTACAGGTATATAATATATGTCATTTTTTATAGGTTATTAAAAAAATTTAATCAAAATGTCGAACCTTAACCGAATAATTAAAAAATAAATAAAAATATATTCTTATATAAGAATATATTATTTAAAAATATATATATTTTTATTATACATCTATACTATCTTCATTTACAGTTATGTAAATTATTTATAGGTATATAATATGAAATTATTTATTATTTATTAAAAATATTTATGTAAATATTTAACTAAAAAAAAAAAAAACTCTCTTTTTATTATGGGGTTAAATTTATTTTAAAATTGAAATTTATTAGTAGTTAATATATTCATATAAAGATATAGTTGAGTTTAATTTTGAGAATTAAATTTAGAATTTTATATTATATAATTTTTTAAAAGTAATTTTAGTTACTTAAGTTAAATTATTTAAAATTAATTAAAATTTGTGCCAGCAATTGCGGTTAAACAAAAAATTTATGTAAATTAAAAATAAATATAAATAATAAGTTATATGTTTGTTTATATATTAGTTATTTTTAAGGTGAAATTTAATTATAATTAGTCTATAAGTATAATAGAAATTTTTAAATTTATAAAATAAACTAGGATTAGATACCCTATTATTGTAAATATAATTAAAAAATTTGAGTATTTAAATTAAAGATAAGTAAAACTTAAGAAAATTGGCAGTATTTTAATCAATTTAGAGGAATCTGTATTTTAATAGATACTCCACTAATAAAATTACCTAAATTATTTGAATTTGTATATCGTTGTTATAAAAGTATACTTATTAGGTTAATTAAACTTTAAAATTCTTATAAGAATTTATATCAAATCAAGATATAGTTTATATGTAGGTTAGTATGGATTACAATTTTTAATAAAAGTTGATTTAAATCTAAAAATTTTAAAGAGAATGGATTTAAATGTAAATAAATTTAATTTGATTTATTGATTAATGTTTTAAAATATGCACATATTGCCCGTCACTTTCAAAGTATTTAGTTAATTTAAATTAATTAGTATATTTGAAATAAGTCGTAACAAAGTAGAAGTACTGGAAGGTGTTTCTAGAAGCAAATTAAATCTAATAGTTAGAATTTTATTTACAGTAAAACCTTAATTGTGCAAATCAATATAATTTGATAGGAAGTTCTTAATAATTAGGTATTTTTTTAAAAATTTAATAAATTAAAATAATTTTATTTAAAATTAATTCAGTATATATGTAGAAAGATTAATTAATTTGATAGTTTATAGTATTGTGAGAGAAAGGAAATTTTAAGAAAAAAGTAATTTTTGTTAATGTATCTTGGGTATCAGAGTAGATTAATTAAATAATTTAAATAATTATTCTCGAAATAAAGAGAGATATAAGTTTATAGATTTTAATGTTAAAAAATTATTTCTTATAAATTTATAGAAATGAAAAGTTATTCGGTCTTTATAATATCTAGTTTTTTAAGAAATAAATTAAATTTAGGATTGATGCAAATTTTGAATTAAATGTCTATTTAATGGAGAAGATTAATTTATCAGTCAGATATTCTTAGGGATAAGCTTAAGAGTAAAAAAATATATAATACTTAAGAAGAGTAAAATTTATATAAATAAAATTTTTAATTAGGTGAAACTTATTATAAAGATTTTTATATTTAATATTTTTTTGAGTTAAATTATAGTTTATATTAAAAATTTTGATTAAACTTTATAGTTAAAGGTTTAATGATTTAATTAGTAAAAATATTTTTAAGTTAGTGAGTTAGTTTAAATTTATAATTTAATAATTCGGCAAATTTTTGATTTATATCCACCTGTTTAATAAAAACATGTCTAAAAGAATTAATTTTTAGTCTAATCTGCCCACTGAATTATATTTAAAGGGCTGCAGTATTTTGACTGTACTAAGGTAGCATAATCAATAGTTTCTTAATTGGAAACTGGAATGAATGATTGAATGAGATATAAGCTTTTTTTGTTATAAAAATTTTTAATTTAATTTTTTAGTTAAAAAGCTAAAATTTTTTAAAAAGACGAGAAGACCCTATAGATTTTAATATTTTATGAAATTTAAAATTTTTATAAATTATTTAGTTGGGGTGACTAAAAAATTAAATTAATTTTTTTTTAGATTTATACATTAATGAATGGATTATTATTCTAGTAATATTAATTTTAGTGAAAATTACCTTAGGGATAACAGCATAATTTTAACTTTCAGTTCTTATGAAATTTAAAGATTGTGACCTCGATGTTGGATTAAGATTAAATATGAATGCAAAAGTTTATAATTTGAGTCTGTTCGACTCTTTAAATCTTACATGATCTGAGTTTAAACCGGTGTGAGCCAGGTTGGATTCTATCTTTTGTTAAAATTAGATATTTTAGTACGAAAGGATTTGATATTTATATTTAATATTTTAATTGAATAAAATTAATATTATTTTGGCAGATTTAAGTGTAATGATTTTAGAAATCATAAATATATAGTTATATATAAGTAATAATTGAGTTGTATTTATTTCTAATTAGTATTTTAGTTTTAATTTTAATAGTTTTAGTAAGAGTGGCATTTTTTACTTTATTAGAACGAAAAATTTTGGGGTATGTTCAAATTCGCAAGGGACCCAATAAAGTGGGTTTTATTGGCATTCTTCAGCCTTTTAGAGATGCTGTTAAGTTGTTTACTAAGGAACAAATTATGTTAATTTCCTCAAATTATTTTATTTACTATTTTTGTCCTATTTTTAGACTAAGATTATCTTTAATAGTATGAGGTTTAATTCCTTTTAGAGAAAATGTAGTTTCTATTAATTTTGGCTTAATCTTATTAATTTGTTTTTTAAGAGTAGGGGTTTACATAGTTATAGTAGCAGGATGGTCATCAAATTCTAATTATGCATTTTTAGGGGGAATACGAGGGGTAGCTCAATCGGTTTCTTATGAAGTAAGAATAGTTTTTATTATGTTATCTCCTGTAGTAGTATTCTTAAGATTTAATCTTTCAAGATTTGGATTTTATCAGCAGTACGTATGATTCGGGGTTATTATATTTCCATTGATGTTTATATTTTTTGTGTCTTGTTTAGCAGAAACTAATCGGACTCCTTTTGATTTTGCTGAAGGAGAGAGTGAACTTGTATCTGGTTTTAATATTGAATATGGGAGAGGGGGGTTTGCTTTAATTTTTATAGCTGAATATGCAAGAATTATATTTATGAGAGTTTTAGTGGGATTTATGTTTTTAGGGGGGTTTAATCATTCTATTATATTAATTCTGGAGATAGGGGTAATTTGTTCATTATTTATTATAGTTCGAAGAATTCTACCTCGATATCGATATGATAAGTTAATATATTTAACCTGAAAGATTTATTTACCTTTAGCTATATGGGTATTAATTTTTTTTTTAGGATTTTATATGTTATGAAATATTTTTAGTAAAAATTAATAGAAAATGAATTCTTTCTTAAGTTTTCAAAACAAATGCTTTTAAAGCTTATTAATTAATTAGTAAGGAGATTAGATCAAAATGACTTTAACATAGGATAAATTATGAAAAAGGAAAAGTATAATACTGATGTAATTTGACCAATAAGTACATAAGGTTGTTCAACAGGTTTTATTCCGATTCATGTTAAGATTGTGAAGATTACTACAAAAATTCAGAAAAGAATCTTATTTAAGGGAAAGAATTGGTTACCTAAAATTTTGTTGTTGAAAGTGAAGGGTATAATAAAAAGGATTAAAATTGATATCAGTAGGGCAATCACTCCTCCTAGCTTATTAGGAATTGATCGTAAAATAGCATAAGCAAATAGGAAGTATCATTCTGGTTGAATATGTTCCGGTGTTACTATTGGGTTAGCTGGAATGAAATTATCGGAGTCATTTAGGAGGAATGGGTTAGAAATACAAATTCATAATAAAATATTAGTAAGCATCAAGAATCCTAATAGGTCCTTTAATGTGAAATAAGGATGGAAAGGAATTTTATCTAGATTGGAATTTACACAAAGTGGATTATTTGATCCTTTTTGATGTAGGAAGATTAGATGAATTATAGTGAAAGCAGCAATGATAAAGGGAAGAACGAAATGAAAGGAGAAAAATCGGTTTAAAGTTGCGTTACTAATAGAGTATCCTCCTCAGATTCACTGAACTAAAATTGTATTAATATATGGAATTGCAGACATTAAATTAGTAATTACAGTGGCTCCTCAGAATGATATTTGTCCTCATGGGAGAACGTATCCTATAAAAGCTGTTATTATAGTAAGAAGAAAAATTACAATTCCTACGAATCATGTATATATATTTATGAATGATTCGTAATATAGATTACGACCAATATGAATGTATAGACAGATAAAGAAAAAAGATGCTCCATTTATGTGAATAGATCGAATTAGTCAACCATAATTGACATTTCGATAAATTGAATTAATTCTGTCAAAGGCTATGTCTATATGAGGGGTATAATGTATTGAAAGGAATAGTCCTGTAGCAATTTGAATTACTAAACATAACCCAAGAAGAGACCCAAAATTTCATCAAAATGAAATATTTGAAGGAGAGGGGAGATTAATTAATCTTCTATTAATAACTTTTAAGATAGGATGGGATTTTTTGATAGAAATGTATGGTTTCATTAGTTTAATTTGCGTATTGGTCTAATAGAAAAATTAGTAATTTTGTTAACGATGATTATTAAGGTAAATAAAAAAATAATGGTAAATAAAGTGATCATTAAAGGAAAATTATTAAAAAGTTTAAAGATAAGAGTCAATCTCAAATTAGGATAGTGGAAAGATGAGAGGGTTATAGATTTTGAATTTAAAAGAGATAGATTCAAATTATTGTGATATAAAATAAAAATTCATAAGGATGTGATTGTAGATAATCTTAGGAGAGTAATAATTCAAGGGGTGAAAGTGAAAAGCTTATTGGGGGTAATTCTACATACGTATATGAATATAATTATCATCCCTCCAATGTATACTAGATAAATGATATATGATAATCAAGTTACTTGTATTATAAAGTTTATTAGTAGTGTTGAAGCTAGAATTTGAATTAAAATCATTAGACCTAAAGATATAGGAGTTTTTATAATTATGAATGTAATGGATGTGATCGTAAATAGAGTAAATAGGAAAATTATGTCAAAGAGTAGTTTAATAAAAATAATAATTTTGGAGATTATTGATAATATATTTGTATTTTCTTTGAAATTTTAAGATAAAGTTCATTTTTGATTTACAAAATCAATGTTTTTTGTTAAACTATTAAAACTAATGATAGTTAAATTTTTATTTTATTTAATATTTCTGTTGGGGATTTTTAAATTTTTGAGAATTCGTAATCATTTATTAATGATTTTATTATGTATGGAATTTATTATATTGAGATTATTTATAATTTTTTTCTTTAATTTAGGTTTTATTTTTAGAGAAGCTTATATTTTAGGGGTATTCATAGTCTTTATAGTTTGTGAGGGTGTAATTGGGTTATCATTTTTAGTTAGTATAATCCGAGTGTATGGGAATGATTATTTTCAAAGAATAAGAATTTTATCATGTTAAAATTATTCGTATTTAGTATCAGAATTATATTTTATTTATTCAATAGATTTAGTTGATGAGGGGTCTTTTCTAGACTTATATTAATTGTATTTATTATATCTAGAATAAATGTAAATTTTTTTTATATAAGAGATGTAAGTTATTTTTTTGGATTAGATGTAATTAGATGGGGATTAATTTTATTAACTTTTTGAATTGTAGCTCTAATGCTTGCGTCAAGAAATAAAGTATGATTTTATCGTTATTACAGAAGATTTTATATAGTTAACATTATTTTTATGTTATTTACTTTAGTGAGAGTATTTATTAGTCTTAGTTTTTTCATGTTCTATATTTTTTTTGAGTGTTCACTTTTACCTATTTTATTCTTAATTTTAGGATGGGGGTATCAAGTTGAACGAGTCCAAGCGGGGATTTATTTAATCTTTTATACCTTATTTGTTTCATTACCTTTATTTATAGTAATTATGTATTTATCTTCTCAAGGGGGTATGCTTATATTTTATAGGATGGTAGAGGAAAGAAGGGTAGTAGTTTATTTTGTGATAATAGTGACTTTTTTAGTTAAGGTTCCTATATATTTTGTTCACTTGTGACTACCTAAAGCTCATGTAGAAGCCCCAGTTGCTGGGTCAATAATTTTGGCAGGGGTTATATTAAAGTTAGGTGGGTATGGATTATTACGATTGCTAAAGATTTTTTATGTATCTGGATTAAAATTTAACTTGATTTGAGGGGTTATCAGAATAATTGGGGGGATTTATTTAAGATTAAATTGTTTAGTTCAAATTGATTTGAAAATCTTGATTGCTTATTCATCTGTAGTTCACATAGGAATTATAGTATTAGGGATAATTACTTATAGAAAATGGGGATTTTTTGGCAGATATATGTTAATATTAGGGCATGGCTTGTGTTCTTCCGGCCTTTTTTGTTTAGCTAATATTGGATATGAACGATTAGGAAGACGAAGTCTGGTTATTAATAAAGGGTTAATTAACTATTTTCCTTCATTGAGTTTATGATGATTTTTATTAGTTTCTAGAAACATAGCAGCTCCGCCTTCTATAAATTTATTAGGAGAAATTAGATTATTTAACTCTATTATTGGGTGATCGGCCAGGTTTATAGGGTGTTTAATGTTATTGAGATTTTTTAGAGCTTGTTATAGACTTTATTTATATTTATTTAGGCAGCATGGAGAAATGAATATATTATTTATAAATTTCAGATTTATTAATATGCGGGAATTTTTAGTTTTATGCTTACACTGACTTCCCCTTAATATGTTAATTCTAAAAATTGATGATTTTTTTGTATGAATTTATTTAATTAGTTTAAAAAAAATTTTGGATTGTGGATTCAGGGATATTCGTTGAATATTAAATAATTAATGTTTATATTTGTTTAATTTATTGTTTATATTTAATTGGAGCAAGATTATTTTTTTTTTTTATAGGAATTAATTTAATTATGTTAGATTATTCATGGATAGTTGAGTGAGATATTATTTTAGTAAATTCAAGAAATTTAGTATTTTTAATATTATTTGATTGAATATCAATAATTTTTATAAGATTAGTTTTGTTAATTTCAAGAATAGTTGTTTTTTATAGATGAAGTTATATAGGAATGGATTACAATTTAAGACGATTTATTTATTTAGTTTTATTATTTGTTATATCTATAATATTTTTAATTATTAGACCTAATTTAGTTAGTATCTTATTAGGTTGAGATGGTTTAGGGTTAGTTTCTTTTTGTTTGGTTGTATATTATCAGAATTCTAAATCTTTTAATTCGGGAATATTAACTGTATTATCTAATCGAATTGGTGATGTTATAATTTTAATGGCAATTGTTTGGGCTTTAAATTATGGAAGATGGAATTTATTAACTTATATTGAATTATTTAAAAGAGATAGGGAGTTACAGTTGATCGGAGCTTTATTAATTTTAGGGTCAATAACTAAAAGAGCTCAAATTCCTTTTAGTTCTTGATTACCTGCAGCTATGGCTGCACCTACTCCTGTTTCAGCTTTAGTTCACTCATCTACTTTAGTTACTGCGGGGGTTTATTTAATAATTCGATTTAATGATCTTATTGTTTTTGGAATTTTAAAAAATTTTTTATTGATTATTGCTTGTTTAACAATGTTTATATCTGGGATGGTGGCTAATTACGAATATGATTTAAAGAAAATTATTGCTTTATCTACTTTAAGGCAATTAGGTGTAATGATAGGAACTTTAGGGTTAGGATTGAAGTATTTAGCTTTTTTTCATCTTTTAACTCATGCTTTATTTAAATCTATATTATTTATATGTGCAGGGTTGGTAATTCATAGAATGAAGGGTATTCAAGATATTCGTCTTATAGGAAATTTAATTTACTTTATACCTTTAGTCTGTATGAATTTAAATGTGGGAAATTTAGCTTTATGTGGATTTCCTTTTATATCAGGATTTTATTCAAAGGATTTAATTTTAGAGATGTGTTTAATAAGGAATATGAATTTAGTAATTTGAATTTTATTTTTTTTTTCTACTAGATTGACTGTGTCATATTCAGTACGATTAGTTTATTTTAGAATAGTTAATCTTGTTAATTTAAATTCTATTTATGTTTATAGAGATGATGATAAAATTATGAATTTTTCGATTACTGTTATAGTATTTTTTAGAGTAATTGGTGGTGGAATAATGAGATGAATTCTTTTAAAAAATAAAAATTTTATTTATTTATTAGGTGAATTTCAGTATTTAATTACTTTTATTCTTGTATTAGGGTTATTATTAGGTTTAATAAGAAGAAAGTTATCTTATTTATATAAGAAATTTGATATTATAGGTTATTTATATTTTATAGCTGATATATGGTTTTTAGTTTATTTATCTACAAGAGGTAGAGTTCAATTAGTTATAAGTAAAATAAATTTTTTTAAAAAGTTTAGTGATTTTGGATTTTATGAGTATATTGGAGGTCAAGGTTTAAGGAGAGTGATTATAGGATTGAATACATTAAATTTAAGGTTTAATCTTAATTTAATAAAAAATTATATTTTTACTTTTATTATTTGATTTATTTTTATTTGACTAATAATTTATTTAAATAGCTTATATAGAGTGTAATATTGAAGATATTAAGGAAAATTTTTATTTTTTAAATATTTAAAATACTAGAGGTATAATTTTACAATGAAAATGTAATGTTTTTAATAAACTATTTAAATAGAAATATTAATGTAGACACTATTAATTGGTTTAGAAGACCTCTTTATGGATATTTCTTTAATTGGAATATAAATTCATTGATATCATTAACAATGATAGACCTCTAATTTGGTTTCAATTAAATATGGAATAAGATATTCATAAGTTTAAGTCGAAATTAAATACAATTAATTGTTTCATATTTAAGATAAATTTATTGAAATATTTTTTGATTGCAAATCAAATGTTTTAGTTAAACTATAATCCTATATAGATCAATTTAAGATATTTTGTTTTCATTCATGGTATAGACCCAGAATTAAAATTATTAAAAAGAATGAATGGATAAAAATTATATTTGAAAGGTTATTTATTTGAAATGTAATGTATAGAGGAAGAAGGATTGTGATTTCTACATCAAAAATTAGGAATAAAATAGTAATTATAAAAAAATGGAGAGAGAATGGTATTCGGGTATAAAATATAGGGTTAAATCCACATTCGAATGGAGAATTTTTTTCTCGATCAAAAATTTTTTTTTTTGATAAGTTGACAGCAATTAATATAACTAGATTGGAGATTAATGATAGAAATAAAATTATTAGGGTAATATAAAATATTATTTACATTAAAATTAAACTTTTTGATTGGAAGTCAAATATACTGAATATATTATATAAATAATTTCTTCATCAATAAATTGAAATAAATAAGAATAGTCAAACTACATCAACAAAATGTCAATATCATGCAGCTGCTTCAAATCCGAAATGATGGTATGAAGATAGATGGTTGTTGATAATACGGATTAGACAAACAGTTAAGAAAATTGTTCCAATTAGAACGTGTAATCCATGGAATCCTGTGGCTAAGAAGAAGATTGAACCATAAACACTATCTCTTATTGAAAATGAAGCTCTATGATATTCATAACCTTGAAGAGCTGTAAAATATACTCCTAAAATAACTGTGAGTAGTAATCTATTTACGGCTTGAGAATGATTGTTATTGAGAAGTCTATGATGTGTTCATGTAACTGAAATTCCTCTAGAAATTAAAATAATTGTATTAAGAAGGGGAATGTGGAATGGATTAAAAGGATGAATATTTTTAGGAGGTCAATTTATTCCTAATTCTATGTTGGGTGAAAGACTTCTATGGAAGAATGTTCAAAAAAATGAAAAAAAGAATAAAACTTCTGATACAATAAATAGGATTATTCCTAATCGTATATTTATAGATGTTTTAATAGTGTGTAATCCTTGGAATGTACTTTCACGGGTAACGTCTCGTCACCATTGAAATATAGTTAAAAGAATAATTGAATAACCTAGAATTATGAAAATTCTGTTAAATTCGTGGAATCATTTAATTATTCTAGATATGAGAATTATTGTTCCTAATCTGCCTGTTAAAGGTCATGGTCTGTAATTTACAAGATGGAAGGGATGATTTGAATGGGTTGTCATTAGTAAGTTTCCTTTCTATAAAGAACTGAGAGAATTGAAAATACATAGGCTTGAATAAAAGCTACTGAGAATTCTAGAGTTAGAAGAAGAATTTGGATAAATAATATAATTGAAAGTATTAATAAATTTAGGTTAGCAATTGAATTTCTCAAGAGTACTAGAAGTAAGTGTCCTGCAATTATGTTAGCTGTTAAACGTACAGCCAGAGTTATTGGGCGAATTACATTTCTAACTGTTTCAATTAATACTATAAATGGTATTAAAACAGCTGGAGTTCTTTGAGGGATTAAATGAATAAATATATGTTGGGTATTATTGATTCACCCATATAGTATAAATCTAATTCATAATGGAAGTGAAAAGGAAAGATTTAAGGTTATGTGACTTGTTCTGGTAAAAATATAAGGGAATAACCCAAAAAAATTATTGTATAGAATCATTAGGAAAAGAGTAATAAATATAAAGGTTAGTCCTTTATGATGTCTTTTTCCTAAAAGTATTTTGAATTCTAAATGAATAGTAAATAAGATTTTGTATACAAGCATAAAGAATCGATTTGGTATAAATCAGTATATTAAGGGTATGAATAGAAGAATAATTAAAGATCTTAATCAATTGAGAGATAAATTTATAAAATTGACAGGGTCAAAAATAGAGAATAAGTTATTTATCATGATCATTTTAGATTAGAAGAAAAAATTTTTTTAGAAAAAGATTTATTAGAAGAATTTATATAATTAAAATATAAAAAATTTAGAAAAATTAAAAATATTAAAAGAAAGTAGGCAAATAAGATTATTCAGTTTATTGGGTTTATTTGAGGGATAAAAGAATATTAGGTTTAATAATTTAAATTTGACAAATTTATGTTATATTTTAACTAATTCTTTCATTAAGAATATGTGTTAATTTATTATTGTTAGGTTTAAGAGACCTTTACTTACTTTAAGTTACTTAATGAATTTGAGTTGACTCAGTTAATGAAAGTTTTTAGATTAATTCTTTCAACAGTAATGGGTATAAATCTATGGTTTGCTCCGCAAATTTCAGAACATTGCCCAAAAAAAAGTCCAGGACGATTAATAAAAAAAGAACATTGATTTAATCGTCCTGGCATGGCATCTACTTTAACTCCGAAAGCGGGAATTGTTCATGCATGAATTACATCATAAGAAGAGATTAAAGCTCGAATTTGGAATTTTATGGGTAGAATTAAGCGATTATCAACATCTAAAAGACGAAATGTTTGGCTTGTGGAATCATTATTTAAATAAGAATCAAATTCAATATTTTTAAAGTCTCTATATTCATAGGATCAATATCATTGATGACCTATAATTTTAAGAGTAATAGTGGGGGATTTAGATTCATCCAGAAGATATAACAAATAAATTGATGGGAATCCAATAAAAATTAGAAAGAATCTTGGAATTACTGTTCAAATAAATTCTACAGATTGGTGATCAATTAAGTATATATTTATAAATTTATTTTTATAAAGAGTAATTATTATATAAAAAATGAAAGTTACAATAAGAGTGACAATTAATATAGTATTATCATAAAAAAAAATTAATTTTTCTATTAAAGGGGAGGATCTATTTTGGAATATGAGATTTGATCAAGTTGCCATTTCTAAAAAAAGTAAAACTTTATTTATGGGGTTTAAATCCAATGCATTTATTCTGCCATATTAGAATTTATTTAAAATAGGTAATTCGTTAAATGAATGCTCTATAGGGGGGAAATTTTGTAATCATTCAATAGAAGATTGAGTGTTAAGGGAGTATAGGGAAAGACGTTTATTAATAAATCTTTCTCAGATAATTAAAAGAAATATAATTACTGCAATAAATGATATTATTGATCCTAAAGATGAAACAATATTTCATGACATGTATATGTCAGGGTAGTCTGAATATCGACGAGGTATTCCTGCTAAACCTAGAAAATGTTGGGGAAAAAAGGTAAGATTTACTCCTATGAATATAATTATAAATTGAATTTGAAGTAATGAGGTTTTTATAGTTAATCCAGTAAATAATGGATATCATTGGATAAATCCTGCTATAATTGCAAAGACAGCTCCTATGGATAAAACATAGTGAAAATGAGCTACTACATAGTAGGTGTCATGTATAATAATATCAATAGAGGAATTTGAAAGAATAATTCCTGTTAAACCTCCAATAGTGAATAAGAAAATAAATCCTAACGTTCAATTAATAGCGGGAGTAAAATTAATTTGATTTCTTGATAAGGTAGTTAGTCATCTGAAAACCTTAATTCCTGTGGGAATAGCAATAATTATAGTAATTGACGTATAATATGCTCGTGTATCTACGTCTATTCCAACTGTAAATATATGATGACCTCATACAATAAAACCTAGTAAACCAATAGATAGTATAGCGTAAATTATTCCTAGTGACCCAAAAGATTCAATTTTTCCTCTTTCATGAATAATGATATGAGAAATTATTCCAAATCCAGGTAGAATTAAAATATAGACTTCTGGATGACCAAAGAATCAGAATAAATGTTGATATAAAATAGGGTCACCCCCTCCTGCAGGGTCAAAAAATGATGTGTTAATATTTCGGTCTGTAAGAAGTATTGTGATAGCTCCTGCTAAAACAGGAAGAGAAAGAAGAAGTAAAATAGCTGTAATTATTACTGATCAAACAAATAGGGGAAGTTGATCAAATGTGAGAAAATTTAATCGTATGTTGATAATAGTTGAAATAAAATTAACTGCTCCTAGAATTGAGGAAATTCCTGCTAGATGGAGGGAAAAAATTGTTAGATCAACAGCTTTTCCTATATGAGAAATATTTGTAGATAGAGGGGGGTAGACTGTTCATCCTGTCCCAGCTCCGTTATCTATTAGTATCCCAAATAATAAGAAAAATAAAGATGGAGGTAGGAATCAAAATCTCATATTGTTTATTCGTGGGAAAGCTATATCAGGAGCACCGAGTATTAAAGGAACTAATCAGTTCCCGAATCCTCCAATTATGATGGGTATAACTATAAAGAAAATTATAATAAAAGCATGGGCAGTAACAATTGAATTAAAGATTTGATCATTTCCAATTAATGCTCCAGGAGTACTTAATTCTAAACGAATTAGTATTCTTAGGGATAGGCCTAACATTCTTGATCATAACCCAAAGATAAAATATAATGTTCCAATATCTTTGTGATTAGTAGAGAAGAGTCATTTATTAATAGTAAAATGACTGATTAAAGTGATAAATTGTAAATTTATATATGAATGTTAATTCTTTTACTAGCTTTATAGTCAATATATTTATATGATATAAAATTGCAAATTTTAAGTAGTTTTTACTAAAGCTTAAAGAAAATCTTTATTTGTAATTTTGAAAATTACTAGTTTTATTTAACTTAAAACTTTAAATGAGACAAGAAAGAATAAGGAATCTTATGGAAGAAAAAGATAGAATATTCAGAAGAAAAAGATTTTTAGTATTATTAATGTGTATTCATTTAATTTTGAATATTATTAGGAAAGATCTAGAATAGAAAAGTCGAAGATAAAAAAATAAGGTAAGTAAGGAGCAGAGAATTATTAGTAAATTGATAAAATATAGGTTGTTTATAAGTATGAATTTAATTGTAATTCATTTAGGGAAAAACCCTAGGAAAGGAGGTAATCCTCCTAATGAAAGGAGATTTATTAATAAAAAGAAATTGTTTAAGTGAGTAATTTTTATTGAATATATTTGATTTATTTTTAAATTATTTATTATATAGTTATAAGAAGTGATAATTATTAGGATAGAACTATAGATTAAGAAGTATATTATTCACAGATTTTCATTTATGTAGAAAATTATTAATATTCATGATAGATGATTAATAGAGGAAAATAAAATAATTTTTTTTAAAGATACTTGATTAAGTCCTTCGATTCTTCCAAATAGAGAGTTTAAAATAATAAAAATTATTATTAAAGTAAAGTTAAAATTATAAAATAATAAGATTATTGGGATAATTTTTTGTCAAGTAAGAAAAATAATAATATTTTGTCATGTTAATCCTAAGATTATATTTATTCCTCAATAATGAAATGGTCTAGAATTCAATTTTATTAATAACGATAGATTTACTAGTAGTGAATTAAATGGGGAAAAAGTTTGTAAATATATTATAATGGCAATTAGAAAAAATATAGAAGTAATTGACTGAATAATAAAATATTTAATTGTACTTTCAAGATTGTATATATTTTGTTTGAAGATTAATACAATAAATGCATATAAGTTAAGTTCTATACCTATTCAACAATTAATTCATGAATTTGTAGAAATAGAAAAAAGAGTTCTAAAAGTTAAGATGGAAAAAAAAATTATTTTAGTTAAATTTATAATTTTAAAAAAAAGAATTACTTTATAGATGAAGTATGAGTTCATTAGCTTTATTTAGCTTATTTTTAAAATAAAGATACTTTTAGTATATAATTTATCCTATCAGAATAATCCTTTTTATCAGGCACTTTATTATAAATTAGTGTTTATGCACAGAAAATTTTGGATTTTCTAGTTTTAATTTTTAAATTAAAATTTATAA